CCAAGTGAATTTGAATGGAAAGGAAAAAACAAAGGATGAATTCAGCTTTCACTTTAAAGAGACATACTATAAAAAAAACCCAGTTTCTGAAAATGATTCTCTTGATGGAAATCAAGACAATTTAAAGTTCGAAATAAAAAAATTAAAAAAATGCTTCTTGTTTGAAAAACCTCTTGTAACTCTTCTTTTCGACTATAAAAGATGGAATCGTCCATTGCGCTATATAAAAAATGATATATTTGAAAACGCTGTAAGAAATGAAATGTCACAATATTTTTTTTATACATGCCGAAGTGATGGAAAACAAAGAATATCTTTTACATACCCACCCAGTTTGTCAACGTTTTTTGAAATGATACAACAGAAGATGCTTTTGTGCACAACAGAAAAGCTATCCTCAGAAGAGCTGTATAATCATTGGGTTTATACCAATGAACAAAAACGAAACAACATAAGCAAGGAACTTATCAATCGAATTGAAGCTCTAGACAAGGGGTCTCTTGCTATGGACGTACTCGAAAAAAGAACTAGATTATGCAATGATGAGACTGAACAAGAATGCTTACCTAAAATGTATGATCCTCTTTTGAATGGACCTTATCGCGGAACAACCAAAGAATTGTATTCACATTCAAGTTCAAGCATGAACGATTATTTAATAACCTCGATAGAAGATTCCATAGAAACTCTTTGGATAAATAAACTTCATGCTATCCTTCCTACTGATTACCGAGAATTTAAACAAAAAATAGATAAATTTGATGGAAAGTCATTATTAACAGGCATTGGCCATTTAGGGACCTCTATAAGTGAATTTGATGGGGAATCAACTCCTAATTTTAATTTTAATGGGCTTTTTTTATTTTCAGAACAAGGAAGGATTGATTCAAAAAATCAATCGAAATATTTATTCGATGCAATTACAGCATATTCCAATAGATTTTTTTCGAATTGTTTGATTATTGGAATCAAAATAAATGAAATAAATAAAAAGGTCCCGCGATGGTCATACAAATTGATTGACTATTTTGAAGAAGAGGAAAACGAAGAAAACGAAGAATCAACCGAGAATCGTGGTATTCGTTCACGAAAAGCAAAAAGTGTAGTAATTTTTACTGATAACGAAACGAATAAAAATACCAATAGTAATCGTGATACAGGAGACGAGGTGGCTTTGATACGTTATTCGCAACAATCGGATTTTCGTCGAGATATAATCAAAGGCTCCATGCGTGCTCAAAGACGTAAAACAGTTACTTGGGAACTGTTTCAAACAACTGCGCATTCCCCGCTTTTTTTGGACAGAATAGACAAAACTTTTTTTTTTTCTTTGGATATCTCCAAAATGTTTAATTTAATTTTTAGGAATTGGATGGGGAGGGGTGCGGAATTCCAAATTTCGGATTCTGAAGAGGAAGAGGCGAAAGAAAAGGATAAAAAAAAAAAGGAAAATGAACGTATAACAATAGCAGAAACTTGGGATACTATTCTATTTGCTCAACCAATAAGGGGTTCCTTGTTAGTAACTCAATCAATTCTTCGAAAATATATAGTATTGCCCTCGTTGATAATAGCCAAAAATATTGGGCGTGTGCTATTATTTCAATCACCCGAGTGGTACGAGGATTTGGAAGAGTGGAATAGAGAAATACATGTTAAATGCACCTATAACGGTGTTCAATTATCAGAAACAGAATTTCCTAAAAATTGGTTAACCGACGGTATTCAGATAAAGATCCTATTTCCTTTCTGTCTGAAACCGTGGCACAGATCTAAGCTACAATCCCATTATAGAGATTCAACGAAAAAGAAAGATAAAAAATATAATTTTTGTTTTTTAACAGTTTGGGGAATGGAAGCCGAACTACCTTTTGGTTCTCCCCGAAAACGGCCTTCCTTTTTTGAACCTGTTTGGAAACAGCTTGAAAAAAAACTTAAAAAAAAAGTAAAAAAAAAAAGTTTTCTAGCTATAAAAATAAAAAAAGAAAGAACAAGATGGGTTATAAAAATAGTTCGGTTTATAAAAATAATAATGAAAGAGCTTGCAAAAGTAAGTCCAATTCCATTATTTGGATTGAGGGAAGTCTATGAATCGAATCGAAATATAAATAAAAAAGAATTAATAATAAGTAATCAGATGATTCATGAATCGTCCATTCGAATTAGATCCATGGGTTGGACAAATTATTCACTGACAGAAAAAAAAATTAAGGATCTGGCTGATAGGACAAGTACAATCAGAAACCAAATCGAAAAAATCACAAAAGACAAGAAAAACATATTTATAACTACGGATGTAAACATTAGTCCTAACGAAACAAGTTGTGATGATAAACGATTAGAATCGCCGAAAAATATTTGGCAGATATTAAAAAGAAGAAGTGCTCGACTAATACGTAAATGTCACTATTTTTTAAAATTTTTTATTGAAAGGATATACATAGATATCTTTTTACGTATCATTAATATTCTTAGAATCAATGTACAAATTTTAATTAAATCAAAAAAACAAATTACTGATAAATACAGTTACAATGATAATGATGAAACAAATAAAATTCATTTTTTTTCGACGATAAAAAAGTCAATTTCTAATACTAATATTAGTAATAACAATTCACAGATTTTTTGCGACTTCTCTTCCTTGTCACAGGCATATGTATTTTACAAATTATCACAAAACCAGGTTATTAACAAGCATCACTTGAAATCCGTATTTCAATATCACGAAACAATTCCTTTTATTAAGGATAGAATAAAATATTTTTTTGGAACACAGGGAATATTTCATTCCGAATCAAGGCATAAGAAACTTCGCGATTTTGGAATGAATGAATGGAAAAGCTGGTTAATGGGTAATGATCACTATCAATATGATTTATCTCAGACTAGGTGGTCTAGATTAGTACTGCAAAAATGGCGAAATGGAATCAATCAAAGTTATATGGTTCAAAATACAAACTCAACAAATTTTGATTCAAAAAACCAATTAATTCATTACGAGAAACAAAACAATTATGCAGAAAATTCATTACCGAGACAAAAAGATAAATTAAAAAACTACAAATATGCTCTTTTATCAAATAAATATATTAATTATGAAGATAAGAAGGGTTCATATATTTATGGGTCGCCGTTACAAGTAAAAGAGGCCCGAGGTATTCCCTATAATTACAATACATATAATCCTGAATTTTTTTATTTGTTGGGAGATATAGATCTTAGTAATTATCTACGAGAAGGTTATATTATTGACAGGGATAAAAATCCGGATAGAAAATATTTTGATTGGAGAACTCTTAATTTTTGTCTTAGAAAAAAGATCGATATTGAGGAATGGACAAATATGGACATTGGGACCAGCGCCAACATTAATAAAAATACTAAGACTCGGACTAATTATTATCAAATAATTGATAAAAATAAAATGGATAAGAAAGATCTTTTTAACCTCGCGATTCATAAACAAATCAACCCAGTCAATCAAACAAAAGCATCTTTTGACTGGATGGGAATGAATGAAGAAATACTAAATTGTCCGATATCTAATCTGGAACTTTGGTTTTTCCCAGAATTTGCGTTACTTTATGATGCATATAAGATTCAACCGTGGATCATACCAATCAATTTACTTCTTTTAAAATTTAAAAAATTTCATATAAATAAAAAAATTAGTGAAAATACAAAAATCAATAAAACGAAAAAAAAGGATCTTCGTATATCATATAATAAAAAAAAATCGCTTGAATTAGAGAATAGAAATCAAGAAGAAAAACAACAGACAGTGCAAGGAGATCTTAGATCATATGCACAAAACCAAAAGAATCTTGCACCTGATCCATCAAAAAAACAAAAAGATGTTAAAGAAGATTATGGGGGATCAGACATTCAAAAACGCCGAAATAAAAAGAAATCTAAGAACAACATAGCAGCGGAACTGGATTTCTTCCTGAAAAGATATTTTCTTTTTCAATTGAGATGGAATAATCCTTTTAACCAAAAAATAATCAATAATGTCAAGGTATATTGTCTACTCCTTAGATTGAGAAATCCAAAGGAAATGGCTATATCCTCTATTCAAAGAGACGAAATGAGTCTGGATGTAATGCTGATTCCGAAGGCTATAACTCTTACAAAATTGATAAAAAGGGGACTATTGATTATTGAACCAGCCCGGCTATCCATAAAATGGGATGGACAATTTATCATGCACCAAACCATAGCTATTTCACGGGTCCATAAGAGTAAGTACCAAACTAATCGAAGATGCCAAGAAAAAATAAATGTTGATATGAATGATCTTAATGAATCCATTGCACGACATGAAAAGTTGTTTGGTAATAGAGACGAAAATCATTATGATTTTATTGTTCCTGAAAATATTTTATCTCCTAGACGTCGTAGAGAATTGAGAATAAAAATTTGTTTCAATTCGAGAAATCTCAATGTTGAGGATAAAAACCAAGTATTTTGCAATGGGAAAAATGCAAGGAACTGTGGTCAATTTTTTTCTGAGGATAAGCATCTTGATGTAGATACAAATAAATTGAGTAAGTTAAAATTTTTTCTTTGGCCCAATTATCGATTAGAAGATTTAGCTTGTATGAATCGTTATTGGTTTGATACCAATAATGGTAGTCGTTTCAGTATGTCAAGGATACGTATGTATCCACGATTGATAATTGGTTGATGGTACATTTCCATGGATCAAGTGGCATATTTGGTATGGTATATGAAGACAAACAAATACACACACGCCTTGCCTTGTGTTATATTACATTCTGGTACATGATACTAATTCAATTTCAATGACCTTATCTTAGCAATTATATCTAGTAATGAATCGTCATAATCTCTTACTCTTATTAGGCCCCAATCCTTCTTTTTTGTGGGTTAGAAATGTACCGCCCTTTTGTATCCATATCCCCATTGTATTGATTAATTGTAATTTAATTTGAAAAAAAAAAGAAGTATATGAATAAATCCAGATTAGATTATTGTGTATAAGAAATTAAAATGACTGGCATTATAATTACTGATCAGTAAAATCCATATCTGTAAAAAATAAAGAAAAAGGGAAGAAGAATTCTTTTTATGGTCAAAAATTTATTCATTTCAGTTATTTCACAAGAAGAAAAAGAAGAAAATAAGGGGTCTGTTGAATTTCAAGTATTTAGTTTCACCAATAAGATACGTAGACTTACTTCCCATTTGGAATTGCACAGAAAAGACTATTTATCTCAGAGAGGTCTACGGAAAATTCTGGGAAAACGTCAACGGCTGCTGGCTTATTTGTCAAAGAAAAATAGAGTACGTTATAAAGAATTAATTAGTAAATTGGATATTCGGGAGCTAAAAACTCGTTAAGTTAATTTGAAGATTAGTTTTGAATTATTTGATTTATATTATACTTTATTATTGATTATATTTTTATGAACTTCATTTCGTTTTGAGCAATTCGTGGAATAATGAATCGGGGAAAAAATATATGACTGTACCAACTACAAGAAAAGACCTCATGATAGTCAATATGGGACCTCACCACCCATCAATGCATGGTGTTCTTCGACTCATCGTTACTCTAGATGGGGAAGATGTTATTGACTGTGAACCCATATTGGGTTATTTACACAGAGGAATGGAAAAAATTGCTGAAAATCGAACAATTATACAATATCTTCCTTATGTAACACGCTGGGATTATTTAGCTACTATGTTTACAGAGGCAATAACGGTAAATGGACCAGAACAGTTGGGAAATATTCAAGTACCGAAAAGAGCGAGCTATATTAGAGTAATTATGCTAGAACTGAGTCGTATAGCTTCTCATTTGTTATGGCTCGGACCGTTTATGGCGGATATCGGCGCGCAGACTCCTTTCTTCTATATTTTACGAGAGAGGGAATTGATATATGACCTATTCGAATCTGCCACAGGTATGCGGATGATGCATAATTATTTCCGTATAGGAGGGGTAGCTGCCGATCTCCCTTATGGCTGGATAGATAAATGTTTGGATTTCTGTGATTATTTTTTAACAGGGGTTACTGAATATCAAAAGCTTATTACGCGTAATCCCATTTTTTTGGAACGAGTTGAAGGGGTAGGCATTATTGGTGGAGAGGAAGCAATAAATTGGGGTTTATCGGGACCAATGCTACGAGCTTCCGGAATTCAATGGGATCTTCGTAAAGTCGATCATTATGAGTGTTACGACGAATTTGATTGGGAAGTACAATGGCAAAAAGAAGGAGATTCATTAGCTCGTTATTTAGTCCGAATCAGTGAAATGACGGAATCCATAAAAATTATTCAACAGGCTCTGGAAGGAATTCCAGGGGGGCCCTATGAGAATTTAGAGGTACGACGCTTTGATAGAACAAAGGATTCAGAGTGGAATGATTTTGATTATCGATTCATTAGTAAAAAGCCTTCGCCCACTTTTGAATTGTCTAAACAAGAACTTTATGTGAGAGTGGAAGCCCCAAAAGGGGAGTTGGGCATTTTTTTGATAGGAGATCGGAGTGTTTTTCCCTGGAGATGGAAAATACGTCCACCTGGTTTTATCAATTTGCAAATTCTTCCTCAGCTAGTTAAAAGAATGAAATTGGCCGATATTATGACAATACTAGGTAGTATAGATATTATTATGGGAGAAGTTGATCGTTGAAATGATAATTGATACAACAAAAGTACAAGCTATCAATTCTTTTTCCAGACCGGAATCCTTACAAGAGGTTTATGGGCTCATATGGTTACTTGTTCCTATTTTTACTCCTGTATTGGGAATCATAATAGGGGTACTAGTTATTGTGTGGTTAGAAAGACAAATATCCGCAGGGGTACAACAACGTATTGGACCAGAATACGCGGGTCCTTTGGGAATTCTTCAAGCTCTAGCAGATGGTACAAAACTACTTTTGAAAGAGGATCTTCTTCCATCTAGAGGAGATATTAGTTTATTCAGTATCGGACCATCTATAGCAGTCATATCCATTTTACTAAGTTATTCAGTAATTCCTTTTGGCTATCACCTTGTTTTAGCCGATCTCAGTATAGGGGTTTTTTTATGGATTGCCATTTCCAGTATCGCTCCTATTGGACTTCTTATGTCAGGATATGGATCGAATAATAAATATTCCTTTTTAGGTGGTCTACGAGCTGCTGCTCAATCGATTAGTTATGAAATACCACTAACTCCATGTGTGTTATCAATATCTCTACGTGCGATTCGTTTAGACATGTTCTTTTTTTTACCGATTTAATTTTCGTTCTAGTAAAAAAGGTTGAATGTATTGAATAGATATCCTCATTTGTTTATTCATCATTCGGGGCGATGAACTAAACCAGATCGTTATATGAGTGAAACAAAACAGCTTATAAATTGGCAGTAAAAAGATTGAGTCTCATTCCCTAGGTACAAGAGTTAAGCTAATGTAAATAGAAACAATAGAAACGAATTACCCCAAGATTGGTTGATTAGTCATCATATCATAGTTTGAAGCGGGTACAAAAGATCGGCTGTATGGAGTTTTTATTACTATTTATTGTATGTATTACCATACCGGGGATCAAACAAAAATGAGTGGACGGTTAGGAATACCAAGGTGCACAAAGGATTAGTAATGGAGATAATGTAAGTAAGTTATCCAAGGGGATATTTCTGCATAAAAAAAAAAAGGAATCCTAACGGGGCTTTAAGTTGGTAGAAATGATCAAGCAGTACTTCCTCATGATCCCGATCCAGAGTATGCTCCTACCCACTGATTAAACAAATTACTATCGGGAACGAAGTAATCCTTTATTTATTTATTTTTTTTTTAGAGTCCCTTTTTATTTTATGAGAAAGAAGAATAGTAATGAGAAAGAAGAATAGTAATGAAATAAATTAATGTAATTGCTAATTGCAATGAAAAAAAAATTTCAATTATATTATAAAGGATGAGATCAATTCAGAAGCATTTTTTTTGTTATTATAGCAGACAGAATTGCATTGGTCTAATTTGTGACTCTCCGATGTATCTTCACTCTACCTATCCTACAAGACAAGTATATCGAGATAATATCGAACCGGTCCTTAGATTTATTTCTGGCCATTGAGGAGCCGTATGAAGCTTAAGTCTCATGTACGGTTTTGTAATAGCGATGGGAATAGTGATGTTATCACCGACTATGATTATCTAATAGTTCAAGTACAGTTGATATAGTTGAGGCGCAGTCAAAATATGGTTTTTGGGGTTGGAATCTGTGGCGCCAACCTATAGGGTTTACTGTTTTTTTAATTTCTTCCCTAGCAGAGTGCGAAAGACTACCTTTTGATTTACCAGAAGCAGAAGAAGAATTAGTAGCAGGTTATCAAACCGAATATTCAGGCATAAAATTTGGTTTATTTTACGTTGCTTCCTATCTAAATCTACTGGTTTCTTCATTATTTGTAACAGTTCTTTACTTGGGCGGGTGGAATCTCTCTATTCCGTACATATTAATTCCTGAGCTTTTCGGAATAAATGAAGTGGGTGGAGTCTTTGGAACGACAATTGGTATCTTTATTACATTAGCTAAAGCTTATTTGTTCCTGTTCATTCCTATCACAACAAGATGGACTTTACCTAGGATGAGAATGGACCAACTATTAAATATTGGGTGGAAATTCCTTTTACCTATTTCTTTAGGTAATCTATTATTGACAACTTCTTCCCAACTCTTTTCACTGTAAGGGCACAGGATATTCTAGATTCATAGCTTCTCTCAAACAAGAGAAAGAAACATCAAATTATTCATAAATATTCAAGATATGTTCCCCATGGTAACTGGGTTCATGAATTATGGCCAACAAACAGTACGGGCTGCAAGGTATATCGGTCAAAGTTTTATGATTACCTTATCCCATGCGAATCGTTTACCTGTAACTATTCAATATCCTTATGAAAAATTGATCACATCAGAGCGTTTCCGCGGTCGAATCCACTTTGAATTTGATAAATGCATTGCTTGTGAAGTATGTGTTCGGGTATGCCCTATAGATCTACCCGTTGTTGATTGGAAATTGGAAACTGATATTCGAAAGAAACGATTGCTTAATTACAGTATTGATTTCGGAATCTGTATATTTTGTGGTAACTGCGTTGAATATTGTCCAACAAATTGTTTATCAATGACTGAAGAATATGAACTTTCTACTTATGATCGTCACGAGTTGAATTATAATCAAATTGCTTTGGGACGGTTGCCAATGTCAGTAATTGGAGATTACACAATTCGAACAATTATGAATTCGACTCAAATCAAAAAAGACACGGGTAAACCAAAACCACTTGATTCAAGAACAATTACCAATTACTAAGATTAAGTTTTGATCTTTTTGATCTAAAGTAGCGAAGCTTCTTCCATTTTGCTTAGTCAATAACTAAAAATCCGAACTATGGAGTGGTGAGAATAATGATTTGCTTTGGATGGAAATAAAATAAAAAAAAAAATAGTATAATATAAATATAATATATAATAGTAGTAGATTCATATAAATAATATATATATCTGTGATTATATAATATAAATTAAATTTATAATTTCAATTCGAATAATTTTTTAATTGAATAAGAATAATAAAATTAATAATCAATAAATTAAAATTTCATTTCGAACGAAACTTTCGGATAGAGAAACGGATAGATAAATGGTATCTATCATTCAATTAATAAGTGTATCTATATCAACCCACACCTCATTAGGTTTAGGAACGTATCAAAAAAATAGGGTAACTTTTTTTTTCCTGGTTTGGTCAATAGGGTCATGAAAAATTTCGACTTAATTTATCTCTTATTTTACATAGAATGGATTTACCTGGACCAATACATGATTTTCTTTTAGTTTTTTTTGGATTGGGTCTTATAGTGGGAGGTCTAGGAGTGGTATTACTTACCAATCCAATTTTTTCTGCCTTTTCATTGGGATTGGTTCTTGTTTGTACATCCTTATTCCATATTCCATCGAACTCCCATTTTGTAGCTGCGGCGCAACTCCTTATTTATGTGGGAGCAATAAATGTATTAATTGTATTTGCTGTGATGTTTATGAATGGTTCAGAATATTACAACGATTTCCGTCTTTGGACTGTTGGAGATGGAGTCACTTCACTCGTTTGTACAAGTATTTTTGTTTCACTAATTACTACTATCCCAGACACGTCATGGTACGGGATTATTTGGACTACAAGGTCAAACCAGATTATAGAGCAGGACTTGATAAATAATGGTCAACAAATTGGGATTCATTTATCAACAGATTTTTTTCTTCCATTTGAACTTATTTCGATAATTCTTTTAGTTGCCTTGATAGGTGCAATTTCTATGGCTCGTCAGTACTAAATACTTAGTAATATTAATTAAATTATTATAATTTAATTAATATTACTAAATTTAATTAATAAATAACTAATAGGGACTTGTTCTTTTCTTTAAATTCTATTTATTGTTCATGTATAAAATTAAAAAATGTAAATGCTCTTAGTTAGATCTATTATCTATTACCAATACCTTCCTTTATTACGTACTTTTTATATTTATATTTTAGTCATTTATATTATATTAAATCGGTTGAATTGTTGTTCATATTGAAACGAATCGAGATTGATGAGGAATTGGTCAATGATGCTCGAACATGTACTTGTTTTGAGTGCCTATTTAGTATCCATCGGTATCTATGGATTGATTACAAGTCGAAATATGGTGCGAGCGCTTATGTGTCTTGAGCTTATACTGAATGCAGTTAATATAAATTTCGTAACATTTTCTGATTTATTTGATAGTCGCCAATTAAAAGGAGACGTTTTCTCGATTTTTGTTATAGCAATTGCAGCTGCTGAAGCAGCTATTGGATTAGCTATTATTTCATCAATTCATCGTAACAGAAAATCAACTCGTATCAATCAATCTAATTTGTTGAATAAATAGTAGTAATCATATACATATAAATAAAAATATAGAATATCCCCCAATTTAAAATTGGTATGTGCGACATAAGCATATGGTGCTGTTTGCTAAAGCGTAATAAATCAAAGTATCTTGGCCCTCTTTCATGAGCAGATCCGGAAGCAGATTGATTCTGGTAAATCTAAATCATTGATTCGTCTGGTGTCTACAATATATAATTCATTTGCTACTTTACTAGATCGAAAATTTATGGTGTTAAAAAAATTTATAGATCCAATGTCACATTCAGTAAAGATTTATGATACGTGTATAGGGTGTACTCAATGTGTACGAGCCTGCCCCACAGATGTATTAGAAATGATACCTTGGGACGGGTGTAAAGCTAAGCAAATTGCTTCTGCCCCAAGAACCGAAGACTGTGTAGGTTGTAAAAGGTGTGAATCCGCTTGTCCGACGGATTTCTTGAGTGTCCGGGTTTATTTATGGCATGAGACAACTCGTAGCATGGGTCTAGGTTATTGATACGTTCCAGAAAATTCCATTTGAATCCATTTTTTTATCTTTACCGACAAAAACCCGTACTCGATAAATTATATTATTTTCTTTCGAGCACGGGTTTTTCTGGTCAAAGTGTATCTTGTCTTTACTACGAATGATTTTCCTTGGTTAACAATAATTGTTGTTTTGCCGATATTCGCGGGTACTTTCATTTTCTTTTTTCCTCATCGAGGAAATAAGGTTATTCGCTGGTATACTATTTGTATATGTCTATTAGAACTACTTATAACGGCCTATGCATTTTGTTATCATTTCCAATTTGATGATCCGTTAATCCAATTAGAACAGGATTATAAATGGATTAATTTTTTTGATTTTCACTGGAGACTGGGAATAGACGGACTTTCCATAGGACCCATTTTACTCACGGGATTCATCACTACTTTAGCTACTTTAGCGGCTTGGCCGGTTACTCGAGATTCGAGATTGTTCCATTTCCTCATGTTAGCAATGTACAGCGGTCAAATAGGATCATTTTCTTCTCGGGATCTTTTACTTTTTTTTATCATGTGGGAGTTAGAATTAATTCCTGTCTACCTACTTCTATCCATGTGGGGAGGGAAGAAACGTTTGTACTCAGCTACAAAATTTATTTTGTACACCGCAGGGGGTTCAATTTTTCTCTTAATGGGAGTTCTGGGTATGGGTTTATATGGTTTCAATGAACCAACATTAAATTTTGAAACATCAGCCAATCAATCGTATCCCGCGGCATTGGAAATAATATTATATTTTGGATTTCTTATTGCTTATGCTGTCAAATTGCCGATTATACCCCTACATACATGGTTACCAGATACCCATGGAGAAGCACATTACAGTACATGTATGCTTTTAGCAGGAATCTTATTAAAAATGGGAGCATATGGATTGGTTCGGATCAATATGGAATTATTACCCCATGCGCATTCTATATTTTCTCCCTGGTTGATGATAGTAGGCGCAATTCAAATAATCTATGCAGCTTCAACATCTCCCGGTCAGCGCAATTTAAAAAAGAGAATTGCTTATTCCTCCGTATCTCATATGGGTTTCATAATTATAGGAATTGGTTCCCTAACTGATACAGGACTTAACGGGGCCATTTTACAAATGATTTCTCATGGATTTATTGGTGCTGCACTTTTTTTCTTGGCAGGAACGAGTTACGATAGAATACGTCTTGTTTATCTCGATGAAATGGGAGGAATAGCTATCCCAATGCCAAAAATATTTACAATGTTCAGTAGCTTCTCGATGGCTTCTCTTGCATTGCCTGGAATGAGTGGTTTTGTTGCTGAATTGGTAGTATTTTTTGGACTAATTACGAGCCAAAAATTTCTTTTAATGCCAAAAATACTAATAACTTTTGTAACGGCAATTGGAATGATATTAACTCCTATTTATTCATTAGCTATGTTACGTCAGATGTTCTATGGATACAAGCAATTTAATTCTCAAAATTCTCATTTTTTTGATTCTGGACCGCGAGAACTTTTTGTTTCAATCTGTATCTTTCTACCCGTAATAGGTATTGGTATTTATCCGGATTTCGTTCTCTCACTATCAATTGACAAGGTAGAAGCTATTATATCGAATTACTTTTATAGATAGTTTTCATCAATAAGACCTATAAAAAGATAGAAAAAAAAAATCATTTTTTCTTCTTTATCTTTAAAATCTTTTTAAAAATTTAAAAGTATAAATTTTAATTAATTGTAATCGCGTAATCAGATACTTTTGTATGAGTTTTTGAGTGTATGAGTTTTTGAGAACCGTTTGAATCACTACTTGATTCAAACGGTTCTCAAAAACTCATACAAACTTTCGTTATATATGCTATTCCTATGTATTGTGTGTTGTATTCGTAAGGTCTTTTCTTCAATTAGATGTTAATGCGAATGAACCATAACTATGTAGCCCTATTCCTAATAGATTTACTCCAAAATAGCATATCCAAATTATAAAAAATCCCATAGAAGCCACAATTGCAGAATTCGAGCCTTGCAAATTTTCGTTTGTTCTAGTATGTAAATAAATTGCGAATATTGTCCAAGTAATAAATGCCCAAGTTTCCTTTGGGTCCCAATTCCAATATGATCCCCATGCTTCATTAGCCCATACTGCTCCCGAAAGAATACCTATGGTTAAAAATATAAAACCGAGACTAATAACACGAGAACTCCAACAATCCAATTGCTGAATTAATCGATACCTGTGATAATTTCTAAATGAAATAAAACAATTGTTTTGTAAAACATTGCTTATTTCATTCACGCGTTGGATTTCGTCAAAGTAAAATGGTCCAATCGGTAAATGATTTCTTTTATATTTACCAAAAATATCTATATTTTTTCGAAATGTAATGACTAAAAGAGCTACTGATAATAATGATCCACACAAAAGAGCTGCATAACTCAATACCATCATACTTACGTGCATCATTAACCACTGTGATTGTAGAGCAGGTACTAATATTGTGGATTGATGCATTTTAGTTAAAAGACCCGAAGTAGCAAATCCTTGGGTAAAAAAGGCACTTGGTGCAGTTATTGCATTTAAATGATTTTTATGGTTCCTAAAATAGGGAATCATATGAATAATGGAGAAACTCCATGAAAGGAACATTAATGATTCATATAAATTACTTAAGGGTAAATGTCCTGAATAAATCCAACGAATAACTAATAATCCTGTTATACATAAAAAAGTGGCTACCATTCCTTTTTCCGACGAATCATATAATCCTACGATTTGGTTGACTAATAAGTTCATCAAATAAATCGTAATTACAATTGAAACAATCGACAAAGAAATGTGAGTTAATATATGTTCTAAAGTAAAAAATATCATAAAAAATCCTAAAAAAATAGGATGTCCTCCAACAATAGAATGGAAATCCGTAATTTAATTCTATACATTATAGGAGTTATTCTAGTATTTATTTTACTAGTCTTTTTTTATAAGATGCCGCCACTCGGACTCGAACCGAGATGCTCTAGCACTGCTTCCTAAGAGCAGCGTGTCTACCGATTTCACCATAGCGGCTTGCTCGAAATCATAATAGCCCACCTATCTTCAATCGTCTAGGTTGAAGGAGGAAAGCCAATGCCTTAAAATATTTTAAGGAAACATTAAAAAATATCGTTCAAATAGAAATTTGAACGTTCAATAATCATTACCTTAATTGTAGTGTGGGAGGGTGTTAGTTTTAGCAATGCAATGGCCTTTCGTGCGGTTTAAGCTCTTATGCAATTGAAGGAAAGCCCATTTTTTTTATTATTCCAGTTCTGCGCAAGCTGAAGTGACGAATAAAAAATCGACATCATAGAGTTTACCACAAACATAAGTTGTTTTATTGGAAGAAATATAAGCAACTCAACCAGTTCCACAATGAACTAGTTCACAACTAATTTAATTAATGATTCCGAATAAATAAATTAAGTAAAATAACGAGGTCTCTTTTTTTATGTTTATCGGGTTGAGTTATTGGTGGATCATAGGATCCATATCAGAATCAAGTACTTTTTTTACTTGTTCTATTTGTATGGATATAGATTATTGTAATAATCTAGTGGTTGAAAATATCATATTACGTATCTTCATAAATATTTTAGTTAATAATATTATTTTAATTAATAAAAAAAAATTAATTTAATTTTAATATAATTATAATATAAATATAATATTTAAATTAAATTTAAGTAATAACTTTGACTTAATCTTATCATTTGACCAACTATAACTTGTTTATTTGAATATTTAAACCTTTTTGGAAAGAATAAAATGAAAGTTTTTAAGAATAAAAAAATTTTCATATCGTGTATTTTTTTTATTCGTTTTTGCTACTTTCGAAATATATAAGAGCTGGTGAATCGGAAACAATTAAACAATTAATAAAATAAAAAAATAAAAAAGTTTAATTTTATTATGGAACATACATATCAATATGCGTGGATCATACCTTTCGTTCCCCTTCCAGTTCCTATAGCAATAGGGGTGGGGCTTATCCTTGTTCCAGCGGCAACAAAAAGCATTCGTCGTATATGGGCTTTTCCTAGTGTTTTATTACTAAGTATCATTATTATTTTTTCAGCCGATCTGTCTATTCAGCAAATAAATGGCAGTCCTATCTACCAATATGTATGGTCTTGGACCATCAATAATGATTTTTCCTTAGATTTTGGCCACTTGATAGATCCGCTTACTTCCATTATGTCAATATTAATTACTACTGTTGGAATAATGGTTCTTATTTATAGTGATAATTATATGTCTCATGATCAAGGCTATTTGAGATTTTTTGCTTATATGAGTTTTTCTAATGCTTCCATGCTGGGATTAGTTACTAGTTCAAATTTGATACAAATTTATTTTTTTTGGGAATTAGTTGGAATGTGTTCGTATCTATTAATAGGTTTTTGGTTCACACGACCCCTTGCGGCAAGTGCTTGTCAAAAAGCCTTTATAACTAATCGTGTAGGGGATTTTGGTTTATTTTTAGGAATTTTAGGTCTTTATTGGATAACGGGGAGTTTTGAATTTCGAGATTTGTTCGAAATATCCAATATTTTGATTGATATTGATAATAATGGGGCCAATTCTTTATTTCTTACTTTGTGCGCTTCCCTATTATTTGTCGGTGCAGTTGCTAAATCTGCGCAATTCCCCCTTCATGTATGGTTACCTGATGCCATGGAAGGCCCTACTCCTATTTCGGCTCTTATACATGCTGCTACTATGGTAGCAGCGGGAATTTTTCTTGTAGCTCGACTTTTTCCTCTTTTTACAGCCATACCTTACATAATGAATATAATTTCTTTGGTAGGTATAATAACAATACTATTAGGAGCCACCTTGGCTCTTGCTCAAAGAGACATTAAAAGAAGTTTAGCCTATTCTACAATGTCTCAATTGGGTTATATTATGTTAGCTTTAGGTATGGGATCTTATCGAGCTGCTTTATTTCATTTGATCACTCATGCCTATTCGAAAGCATTATTATTTTTAGGATCTGGATCCATTATTCATTCAATGGAAACTGTTGTTGGATATTCTCCAGATAAAAGCCAGAACATGGCTCTTATGGGCGGTTTAACAAAATATGTGCCGATTACAAAAACTTCATTTTTATTAGGTACACTTTCTCTTTGTGGTATTCCACCCCTTGCTTGTTTTTGGTCCAAAGACGAAATTCTTAATGATAGTTGGTTGTATTCACCGCTTTTCGCAATAATAGCTTGTTTCACAGCAGGGTTAACTGCATTTTATATGTTTCGAATGTATTTACTTACTTTTGAAGGGCATTTAAACGTTAATTTTAAAAATTACAGCGGCAAAAAAAATAATGCGTTCTATTCAATATCCATATGGGGCAAAAAGGGATCGAAAGTGATAAAAAATAATTTTCTTTTATCAACAATGAATAATAATGAGGGGAGTTCTTTTTTTTCGAAAAAAGCATATCCAATTGATAGTAATGCAGTAAGAAATATGATGCGATCCCTTATTACTATTAATAATAATAATTATTTTTCCAATAAAAAAACTTCCACGTATCCTTATGAATCGGACAATACTATGTTGTTGCCACTTCTTGTATTGGTCTTATTTACTTTGCTCGTTGGATCCATAGGAATTCCTTTTGGTAAAGAAAGAATTCATTTTGATATATTATCAAAATGGTTAACTCCGTCGATAAATTTTTTACATTCAAATTCGAACAATTATTTTGATTGGTATGAATTTGTGAGAAATGCAATTTTTTCAGTCAGTATAGCGTATTTCGGAATATTTATAGCGTCTCTTTTATATGGGCCTGCTTATTCATATTTTCATAATTTTCACTTAATAAATTTTTTTGTTAAAATGGGTCCTAGGAGAATTATCTGGGACAAAATAATATATGTAATATATAATTGGTCATATAATCGTGGTTACATAGACTTTTTTTATGCAAAAACCTTAACTAGGGGTATAAGAGGATTGTCGGAACTAACTCATTTTTTTGATAAACAAGTAATTGATGGAATTAC